GCAAGCAAGCATCTTTTCCCAAGGCAGGATAATATGAATATAGATAATTCCCTGAGAGGGCTAACGATAAGAGAGCTTCTATGAATCCTTCTTTACCTTTGTTTCCCTGGGAGCCTGTTCCATTTTCAGTTTTGTTTGAAGGTAAGCCATTGTGTAAGCAATTTATTTAGGGAGTATCAAGTAAGCCGGGTCCTCTTTTATTTCCAATTCATACCGATTTCGGTATACAGAGACCAGCTTCCCGCTCCGAATTTTGGGGCTCAGACAAGCAACGAGCCTGCCTTACGACGCCCGAGGTGGCTTCCGTTCGGAAACCGTAAAAGAGAGAAGTAGATAGATAGACGGTTACCTAACCGCAAATGTCCTTCGGCTAAAAGGCAAAAACACTATTGTTTCATACATTCGCCTTTTCTCTTTTTTCCTGTCGGCAGTGAGAGCTTCGATCACACCACACCTTGAAAGTCCTGTCACTTGAGAGTGAAGAAGGGCCAAAGTGTAGATAGATCCTTGTATCCCAAATGCTTGGACTCCAGATAAAAGAGGAAAAGAAACGCCCGATTAACCAGCAGATTATGAGGACGGGACCCGGAGTTGCTTGCTACGTAGGGCCACCATCAACAACAACGGAAACAAGAAGAGCAGGAACGCCCATTTCGGCTGCAACAACATATGACAAGCGACTCTCCAGAAAAGAAACGTGGCAAATTTTACTTAAACCCTGGCACGACTAACTGGCTAAAAAGAATAGTTAAATAGAACCTAACCCGCTTCCCATTAAACTCAGCACACCCACGATACCAGGAACCACAACACCTTCGAACAATAAGATATAAAGATAGCACATTCAGAAGAGGAAATGGCGGTTTAGGCGACCGGAAGAAGAGGTTTTTATGGGGAGGGAAGTTCGCTGCTGATGGGACGGGTCCATAAAGATCTTACCCTGCCGATCAACCGGTTACACCCGGAAAGCCCTAAGGATATAATATAGGTCTAGAGGCCAGCTTACCCTCACCGTTAGGGCCCTTCCTTCTTCCCTTTGTCCTCCTCTAGGAAGTGGCGGCCCTTCAGAAAAAATTTCTTATGGTACATCCTTACTAGGCCAGGAATCCTCGAAAGGTGAACTCCCATTACCCTATTAAGGGACGGGTCCTTTATGCCAAAAGCTTGGACAAATTCTCTAACTCTAGTTCGGAAAAAATCCTGAAAGTATCTTATGATATCTTGTTGACGGGTGTGAAAAGAGCACGCAAATGACATAGCTATAAATAAGGGTAAAACAGAGATTACCGTTCTTATGAAGTTGGTCAATTTTCCTTAGAACCCATTTTCTTATGTAATACTCTAGCGTCAACCTCTTCCTCCAACGCTTTAAAGGCGCCCTTATTTCCAGGGATCCGTTCCGTCTTATTGCGACGACCAAGCCTAAGACCCGGATCTTTCGACGGGTACCCCGGGTCAGCTCACATAGGGTCATCTCTAACTTCAAGTCTAGCATAGCCCCTTGAGGTCTCCATTCCTATGTCCGTGAGTGGTCCAATCCGTCGAAGTCTTCCTTCCAGTGGTCCTAAGAGCAGTCCGAGCCCGAGCCTTACATTCTTCGAAGTCAGGTGCAATCTCCTTTTTTTTTATTTTTATTTAATAGGATAGTGGTCTAAACCGCGGGGAAACCTTATCCGCCTCTAAGCCTAATGCTTGACTTTAAGCCCTTCAATCATCGTTTAATCAGTCTAAGTAGTGTCTGGAGTGAATGGGACTGAAGTTGTAGGACTCTTACTCTTCCCCTTGTGTTAAGGTGAATTGCCTTAAACCTTTACTAGGTGCAGGAGGATTTCTTGATTCTTTGATTGAGCCTCATAATTGATGGTGCAGGGGCCTCTTTCTTCTTGTAAGCCCCTTCTCTTATTAAGGATAAGGAAAGCTATTTAAGTTCTTCCTACCACCGGTAAATGTGAGGCCGATCGATAGTCACATAAAAATACAAAGCACTGACCCTCTTTATGTAGATGTGCAGTCTAAGGGAAGACCGCTGCTGGTAGTCCTAATTGGGGGGCGCGCTATAGATCGGATCCTAAATAGCTCATGGATGAAGGCAGGAAGACGGCCTAACGGAATAAGGGGTGGATAGGTTGAATCTCCGTAACAATTCCCAAGGGCGTTTTTTCAATGTCCTCCTTATCGGGGCACCAGATAGATTCTTGTTATCAACTAGGTATTTTCCACTCGTGCTTAATATGTGAGTTTTGAAATCCTCATTCGGTACTTCTCCTCGTCTGGGCATGAGCTTCTGGGCCGAGTAAGTATTGATGTTGACTTCTCCAAAATAAAAAAAAATGTGTCGATTCTCGAAGAATGAAGGAGAATCTTGCGTAGTTAGCTTGGTTTAGCTTAGCAGGGGCATTTCTATATATGATATTTTGAATAAGCTATCCTATCATCCATGGCGAGTGCTATCGTATAATATATAATAATTAGATAAGATCACGACTGCATTTAGGAGCAAAAAACTAGAATAGAAATATCTTAAGAGAAGAAAGGCAAGTAGTATGCCTGGACAAGTCAAGTAGTACGCCTGGTTCACGAGGTTATACCACTGCAGGGCCCAATCATGCTAGTTAGGCTATATATATGCTTTTCACATGCAAAGTCGAACGTTGTTCCGGTATCCTTTTCATTTTTTTTTTTCGGTATGCCGCTCCGCGAGCAAGGAGCGAGAGAACCTCTGAGAGAGAATGGATTCAGAGTCTAATAAGTAATCCCCCTTTTATATATATATAATTTTTCGCGGAGAGCGGGGAAGAATCCAGATAGGAATCTCAATCGTTGCGTACTAGCTTCCGTGGGAATAAGTGCGGGAATAAGTAAGTGTCAAGTTAAGGACACGGACTTTCGAGAACAAAGAAAAGATTGGACCGGGAAAAAAAAGGGGAAAAAGTAAAGTCTAAGCGCATATGGGAAATCCAATTTCGGTTAGAGTACGCAATTTGTTAGAGGGTGCTAAATTAATCGGTGCGAGAGCAGCTGTCGGGATTGGTTCTGTCTTCAGTTCTTTGATAAAAGCCATTTATCGGCAAAGGATCGAAATTTCGATCCTTTTAGCATTGGTAGTGATTTCATATTTTATTTCGATCCGCCTGGGACTGACTGACTATTTTGATGTCTTTCTTGCCAACATCAAGAAACGTCTAGCGGGGCGATCCATCGCCTTATTGTGTACTCGGGGTCTTGGCTGGGAAGGAGGTATTCTAGTGGCAGGGATTCTTTATTTTTTTGGGGGCTCTGATACCGGGGGGGTTCAGATGGTGGCTCCATCAGGAACTTCGGGGCCATCAAGTTCGGAAGATAGCCAAGCGCCAGGTAGGGAGGTCGACTTAGAACTTAGATTAGGGCCTTCCCTACCATCCCCCGATGGGGATTCGGGTGCGGGGGCGTCCACCTCATGTTCCGAGCAAGATTGGAAAAAAGCTCTAGATCTGCCGGATCAGACGAAGGCCCCCGATTCTTTACGACGACATGTCGAAAAGGAATTGGTGATTCTTTTCAATATAGGAAAGAAAAAAGCCCTCCACCAAGCCACTATAGATGGATACATCGAAAAATTAAGATTGGACGTTGAGACGGTGGGGTTTCACAGAGAATTACTATCAAAAATAGATTCTCTCCAGACGGAACACTGGAATAATGGGAACCCCATCCCATTTAACTTCTCCACGAAAGCAGAAAAAGATCGCATCTATTCCATTATGTGGAATAAGCCTTTTTGATCTTATTTGTATTCTAATCTGAAGTCTTATTTCTTACAACTATCTTTTTGAAGCAGATAGTTCACAGTGCTTATTCTATAGATACTGTAAAAGCCACCTCATGTTTCCACTCTATTTTCATTACGAAGATGTATCACGTCAGGATCCGTTGCTCAAACCGAATCACGCCAACGTTATGGAAGTTCCTGGATTGTGTGAAATAAGAGTAGTACCAAAGGCACCTTATGATTTCATAATCAAAAATGGAAAATTGGCTATGGAGATTCCGTGCGGTCAGAAATTAATAGAGACACAAAGGGGTTCGACAGGAAAGTCGTTTCGATCCAATCCATTCTTGGGGTCAAATAAAGACAAAAAAGGATATGTCAGTGACCTAGCACGACAAAGCACTCTCCGAGGGCATGGAATGTCTAATTTTTCGGTCAGAATCTCGACAGTAATGTCTCTCTTAGATTCTCCGGTCGAAATACGGGAAAACTCCATTCAATTCTCGATGGAAACGGAGTTTTGCGAATTCTCCCCAGAACTGGAAGATCATTTCGAGATCCTCGAACATATTCTAGGGTTCAATGTGACTATTGTCACTTCGGCCAACACACAAGATGAGACTTTACCACCGTGGAGCGGCTTTTTTCAAAAAGATGAGGGGGAAAGTCAGTAAGATGTCGGAGAAGCGAAATATACGAGATCACAAACGTAGATTGCTCGCGGCTAAATATGCGAAAGCTTTTTCAAGCCTTTTGTAAAGATCCTCCTACTAGTGATATACGGGACGTTATAAGTTGTCCAAGTTGCCAAAAAAGAGTTCCTTTGCACGAGTCGATGTATTTTTACGGGTCGCCCTCGTGGAGTAGATGAGTTCTTTCGAATTTCTCGTATCGTTTTTCGTGGATTAGCATCTCGAGGTCCTTTGATGGGCATAAAGAAATCGTCTTGGTAGCAACCACCAAACCAATAGAACAAGGCTTAGCTCTGCAGCTGGTCCATAAGCAAGGTAAGTAGGTCCATTACCGGCCGGCTCCGGACCGAAAAGACCTAACGGAGTAATCCCTTATCTCGGATCGGAGATGCTAACGGGGCTGGGGGACCTCTCTACCGCCCGAACCAGCAAGACTAATGTCTACTTATACCTTTGATAGGTCCACTTATACTATTGAGAAAGTCTCTTAAGCTACCGTAGGTTATATAAGATTCAATTCAATCTAACAAGCGGACTACCTTACCTTCGGCTACTACAAGATCTTTATAAACCAAAGAAGCTGAGCCTACTTTACGCACTTCCGCACTAAGCAGGCAAGGCCAACTACACAAGCAAGAAGGCATCGCCTGCGGCTTCCAATCCAATGACAAGCAAAAGACGAAGAAGTAACTTACTATGCCTTACCTCCTTGTGCCCATAGCTTGACCTCTGCCTTTTTCTACCAGCACGGATGCCTTCCCTTCCTTGCAAAGCGAACCTAGTCAAGCAATGGAAGGAGAAAGGTTTAGAATCCTCGCGCACAGACAGACCCTCTTTAGCGAAGTCCCTCCTTCCCAACCTCTCCTACAGCATCCATTTCGTCAAAGAAGGACGGAACAGGCACACTTACTACTCTGATTGGGCGTGGACTGGGAAAAAGTAGCAGCTAAAGGAAAGCTAAAAGGTATTGGCGAAGAAGTAATGGAGGTTTGACGTAGTTAAGAAAAGAGGGAAAGCTAAGCTAGCTAACGAAGGGGTTGGGATTCGCCTCGCCCTAGTACACCAACCAGGAAGAAACATTTAGTGCTTTTCACCTTCCACCTGGGGAGCACTGATGAATTCCTCAAGGGGAGCTCAACACTAATTTCTCCAAAAGCAAGGGATGCGAAAGACGGGAATGAAGGGGACACTACGTCGGGGGTAATAAAAAGCACTGTTGGGGTTCCGGTCAAGCGAGCATCTCAATACAATACCTATCTTCCTGGGGGAGGAAGAAGAAGCTCTTTGAAGGAAGCAGGCCACAGGTAAATGCTTTTTTATTTTAGGTCATATCCCGTAGCAAATCAAGGTGCGGAGTCAGATGATTGTGAGAAAATGAATGCCTCCGCGTCCGATGCCATGGAATCTGCTGCAAAAGTCTTACTAGAATTTGTTGACAGGATTGGATGATCTGCGGAATGAGCTTGATTCGATGGAGATGGGTACGATATCACAGACCAGACGTGGATTGCACGATAAAAATGAAAGGAATTGTTAGTAGGAATAAAGGGGGATTTAAAAACTCCTCCTTTTCTCCTCATCCTACGAATAGAAAGTGTGTGATAGACGGAATCCCCCTGCGAATAAATTCTAGTGATATTTGACCTTCTTCTTATCGAAGAGAATTGCGTATTAGTAGACTTGAATCGCAAACTGAATGATGGGTCATAGGTAGACTAGCAAAAGGGATTACCGAGTCGAATGATGAGATGTACCGATTTCAATCCTTAAGAAATGCTTACTACGTTACAAGCGCAGATGCCTTATCTCACTTTTTTACTGAGTGCCATCAGTCACATAGGTCCTCTATTCAAAACTGCGAGTCCTTGATCAATATACCATGTAGGTGAGGAGATCGCTAGCAAGCAACTCTTCTCTCTTCTTTTTGGCCGAGTCTACAAGATTGTAATTTTGTAGTCACATCCTTTGCTCGACATTCCGTGTCAGTAGATTCATATGATGTATGAAAGCAAGTTCTGATCGATCGTATATCTTTCATATAAAGAATTCTCCGATAATAGGCTGAATGCCCCATATCCTATCCCAGGGCTAGTCAGCCAAGCCAAATAGGGGGGAGTAACGAAGTTTCGGTTGCATTAACGTTCACCCAAGCGAGCAAAGAGAGTGGAAGTGGGCATTTGGCCTTCCACGGCCGACAAGATGGGAAGGAAAGTACAGTAGCGGCATACATAAGAAACTTATCCAAACACGTTATCCAATCTCTCGTCAGTCCTTTGAAACAGCCGACAACCACAGTTGGAGGCAAAGAAAAGAGCCGACACCAACAAAAACTAGCAAAAGCTGCCACTTTACATATAAAAATTTTTCAATTTTAAGAAAATCCCGCGAGTGAAAGAAAAGAGATAAATTCTACAGGTACTAAAGACCAGCTAAACACAAAATAGGCCCTGAACTCCAGCGAACCACTACAGGACGGACCCGAATTGGACTGAACCCCCGCGCACTCCTACAACGGATAGAGCCTTGACTTCTTTGGGTGATGCCTTAAACTAATAATCCCGTACTAGCTTTTCTAAGTAGAGCTGCGCTCTCCCTATAACGCCGCAAATCCCAATAGAACGAAGAACTTACCTTATTATTTTATTACCCAAACGAGGAGATAGACTATCAGCTTACCACTTACTTAGATACGGCTGAAGCAGAGCCGGGGAACGAGACGGGTTGAGGTTGAACCAGGAAAACAAGCCACAAAGACGGTGTTTGACCCCGCTGCCCCTTTCTATTAAAATTTCTTTCCTCGACTTCCCTACTCTTTAACCTTGGAGCTCTAGATAAGATCTACCCTTCAGTGAGCTACGGACTATCTCCATTTAGTCCTACTTGACTGGCTCACGTACTATGAGCCTATCCCCGCGCATGAGAAGAGGAAAAAAATTAGAGAGAGCCCATCTCCTTCCTAGCTACGCTACCCTTCCTCCAATTCCATATAAGATATGCCTTTACTTTCACTCCCTACTGAACTGACTCTTCCTCTTCCTTTGAAGCTAAAGCTCCCCTTGCCCACTAGAGCATTTCCTCCTAGAAGATATTTGATTTTTTCCTTCAATGAGCTTCCCTTCGAGCTACTTGACTTCCCTTCCCTCAGGCACAGGAATACTTCTACCGGCAGACTGCGAGAAAGACTTGCTCAAACCAAACCTGCTCCAGCTCGACTTTCGAGTCGAGCCCAAAGCAAAGAATTCCTTTAGCGGACCAATTCTCGAGAGTTTACCACCTATTGAAAATTCGATGAGAATTCGAAAGGAAGTTTCGTCAAAATAAAGGCGAATTTCGGTGTATGGATTCTTTCTCTCCGGATCCTATCCTATGGAATGCTTTTCTGGAGCCTTCCTCGCGGGCCGGAATAAAGTGGCTCTTGAAAAGATGTAGTACTGAAATGGCAAGATTTGTGTTTTACAGCCGCCGAACTTTTGAGGAAGAGATCTTTAAACTGAGAGAGCTCCAGCTAAAAGCCATCCCCTGCGGAAACAAGTTCAAAACTATGCGGGAGCGAACAACATTTTTTAAAGCAAAGCGCTTAGTCTCTCTTGTAGCGGTCTGACCTTATGGATTGAAGAATTATGAGAACTTGGGTTATCGGTTGACTGCTTCGTTGGCCGGGTCAAGGCCGCTGCCCAAACATGAACCATGGAAGGAACCCATAGATGGTACTCCTTTTCTTTTTGAAGAACAAAAATGCTGGCAGAGAGACACCCCTAAAAGCTTGAACTCACTTTGCTCTCACAGCAGATGATTCATTCAAAGGGCCTCCCCTTCTGATTAAGATCCAATTCCTTGTGAAAGGGGATGAGACATTTGATCTCGACATCAATCAAATCAAAGATGAAAAATTCTGTAAGGAGTATGAACCGAGAAAAATCCAATTTTTGGGTCATAGGGTGCTAAAATGAGTGGATTCGCTTTTCACCTTGCCCTATCTTAAGTATGTCGAAGGATAGTTTGCAACTGAATCGATGGAATAGGAAGATTCAATATAGGAAGGCCTCAGGCCGGAAAGATATAGGTACTGTCGCAGGCTCTGGGTCGATAATCCAATCCAAGTCAACGGGAAAGTCCACTCCATCTTCGTGAAATATACGGAACGAATCTTGACAAGGACTTGAGCGTGGGCCGTCTACGGAACTCACCCTGTAGCGACTTCTTGATGGCAAGACGAGGGGAGCTTCGCGACACAAGTCAAGGAGGGAGAAAAAAGAAAAGGAGTAGCGAGCGTCCCTCCCTATTAGAGAAGGCTAGGTTCAAGGGTTGGTCGAGTCACTTACATACCTCTCGCTATCGCTCAAACCTTCCTCTCCCTATCGGTCTTCATACCTCTCCTTTCAGGAGAGGATATGGAATGCTCTAAGGGCGTTAGCGCTTAAGGTTAATTGAATTGAGTCTAAGCTAGAGCTCGGCCCCAACGCCAGCTATCGGGTAGCCCGATCTAATAATATAATAGCGTGAGAGAAGCATTTTCCAGCTCGAAAGTTATTAGGCAGCTAGTCAGGAAGTCCTGCCCCCAAAACCAGTTTCCATCCAGTTCCGCAAGCCATTCCATAAAGTCAGTGCCCCAAGTCTGTGCCCCCAAGAATGTCCCCAGCGAAAGCATGCCCTTTATTTTAGTTTCAAGCGATAGGGCTTTAGGCTTAGACTTCATCGTCAGTTGAAAGCTTAAGAAGTCGGCACGGCATTCCACATTAAGCTTTTAGGCAGGTAGTTTTTTTTTTTAATTACTATTACTGGTTGAGCTGATACGAGTACTCTCCGAGGAAGATTCGCCTGTTCCAGAAAAAGTGCATTTCTTTATTCGAGTTACGTGATATGTATCCTTTGGGGCAGGAAGATTGATAAACAGAGAAAGAGAAGAGAAAGCGTTATGCTTAACACATGCAAGTCGGACTCTCTTTTCTAGATTCACTCTCTTCCTCACCTATGAGCGAGCTAACAACAAATCCTCTTTGAGTTAGGAGTTCCAGCGGCCAATTATGCGACAATCAATATAGGCTGATTATGCGAGAATAGCATAAGTGTGTTATTAGCATTTTAAAGGATTAACATAACAAGGTTTGGCAAGTAAACGAGGAATTTCTTACAGTAAGATAGAAAGCGGGCTAGTCTCCGAAAATGCCCCTCCCCGTGTCGTTGGGAACAAGTAAGATTTTTCAGGGTAGAAGGCCTTTCCTTGAAAGCGAGAAGGACTCCGCTTACTCACCAGGTTTACGGCGGCGGCGCGGCTACCCTCGAAGGAAAGAGAAAATTGCTCTACACAGAGCGAGGAGAAGTACCCGACAGCACTTACGGCGGATTTTCGGATAAATGAAAATATCGTCGTAGTATAGTTGCAGACAAGAAAGTAGCTGTGACGTGAACTGCGCTGTGCTCATCAAAGTGTAGGCTGCACCGTGCTGAATGAAAAAAGCCCATTCCCATTTAATCTGTGAGGAAAGCCCTCACCTTCTCTCTTCGAACATATATTTAAGAAGTACACTGGGACGCTTTCAAAGTGTCTTCGGGATACGCG